ACTTGTATCTCCCATCTCTCTATTTTTTTTAGTTATTTACTAGAGCAATTATGATCTGGAAGTTGATCCAGGGCAAGTGTTCGGATCTATTATGACATAGATGTTTGGCGCCCAACGGACCTTTTTGGGGGTTTAAGATTCTAATTCTAAATCCCTTTTGAATTAAGTTAAAAACTTTTTTGTTGTGCAACTTAGACGATTCCTATCGCAATTCTAAAATATTATATAGAGATCCTAAATATTTTACTATACAATATCCATCCAATGTATTTATTTTATATTAATTAATATAATTTTTATTTTTTTAATTCTAATATAATAAGTAATACTCTCATCCTAACTATTTAGGATAACACTAACAATCGTTTAGTCATTACTAAAGAAATACCCAAATTTTTAGTCATTCAAATTATATAGTTTAAAATTATAATAATTTTTCCATTTATAAAAACGACTAAGCCCAAATGACATATTTTTGGAAATACTGTTATAAGTTCTATACATATACATTCTGATCAACAATTTTAAAATTAAAAGACGACACCAAAGTAATTGCACTTTCCTTACTTTGTTATGTTTCCGACGTAACTCTCATCAACTAGTATCGAATATTTAGATTTTTTTTAATAGCAATATTTATTTCATTTTAAATTTAAAATGAAATAAATAAATCGATGAATAAAATAATATTAAGAATTAAGAGTTTATTGAAATGAAATATTTATAAATATTATAGAAAAATCTTATTAAATTAAAGAATTTAATATTTGAAATAGACGAAACGAAATAAAAAAATTCTGTACTGTATCTGTGTATTCGTTATCCTTACGAAATCTCAGATAAACTGGAACGATTTGATAAGGGATATAATGAAATTCTTTAATTAGTTTTTCCCAGAATAAAAATGTAATTTTAATTTTATTAATGGACCAAAAAAAATGTTATTCGAAACGTCCCGTGATCTTCAACCAATTATGCGCTTCAATATAATTCCCAGGAGTAAGTGTTATAGCTTGTTTCCAATACTCGGCGGCTTGATCAAACCAAGCCTCTGCAATTTCAGAATCTCCCTGTCGGATGGCCTGTTCTCCCCGGTCGGAATAGGCGGGTCAATTCCTTCCCTTAGAACCGTACTTGAGACTTTCCTACCTCATACGGCTCCGCAGTCAATTCTTTTGGTGTCCTTTTTTTACCTATAAAAAGGAAAACAAGGAATGAGATTTATCATAGATCTCTCCCACTCTTCGAGATAACCAAAAGAGGTTAATCAGATGAGTTTCAAACTTTTATTTTTATTTAATTAAAAATATTTTATTTATTTTTTTATTAATAATAAGTTTTATTTTAGTTTTATCTTTTCTCCCACCCGCAGAAGAATAAAGTATAGTTATTTACTCCTATTGTTAGTATTTTCGGCAAGGTAACTATCTCGATTTCATATCGAAATTTATATAGAATCTTTGAGAAAGACTTTCCTTTCTAAAAAAAGTACTAAAGAAAAGACTTACTATCTTTGGGATCTGATCCTACACCGCCGCTCAATACCTTAGTGGATCAACTCTATTACAGAAGTTAATTACTCACTTTTATATATCTTATTATTCTTATATATAGGCATAAATAAGCAGTTCTTTTCTTAATGTATTGGCCCAAAACCTCGTTAATTGATCTTTACGGTGCTTCCTCTCTATCAATTAAAAATTTTTATCCATAGACGACATTAAAAAAAGTATCTAGGCATATCTTATTTCGTCATATTTTCATTCCCATTTCTATGAAGTGTATTTCTTTCCTACAGCTCAAAAAATCGGCGTTTTAGACGATGTATATGTAGTGAGCCTATTTTTTTTTAGTATTTACTAAAAAAAGAGGGGAGGTCTTCCTTTTTCCTTCTATAGTGGAGATAGTCGCACGTAATGACAGATCACTGCCATATTATTAAAAGCTTGGGGTAAGAATGGGTTTCGTTCTAGTGCCCGGAAATAATATTCTAAGGCTTTCGTATGTTCCCCATTACTTGTGTGAATAAGGCCTATATTATAGAGTATATAACTTCGATCGTAGGGGTCGATTTCTAGTCGCATAGCTTCATAATAATTCTGTAAAGCTTCCGCATAATTTCCTTCGGATTGAGCTGACATCCGTTACGGTCGTCATTCGATTCAAAGAATCTCCGTTCCAGAACCGTACGTGAAATTTTCATCTCATACGGCTCCTCCTTTAAATACGCATAATGAGCATAAAAAATACATAGAATAATAAACAGGGTTTAATCTCATTATGAACTGAGTGGGGCTAGTGTTAAAAAAAAAATATCTAGCCAACCTTCTTGCGCAAGAACTTGTACTAACATCAAATGCCTTGATACTAATATAGATAAAGATAACTCGAACAATTACTTTGTTCTCAACGCCTCCTAATTTCCAGGAAATAGTCACTTCAACAGTCTTTGATGGTTATACGGGTATCCAAAGTACCAACGAGATGGATGTTTGTTATC